ACGGGACTATATGAATCAGGGAAAAACTCCATGAAAGGAACATTAATGATTCATATAAATCACTTAGTGGAAAATGTCCCGAATAAACCCAACGAGTAACTAATAATCCTGTTATACAGGAAAAAGTCATTATCATCCCCTTTTCGGATGAATCATATAGTTTTACGATTTCATCGACTAAAAAAGTTATGAAATGAATTGTAATTACAATTGAAACAATCGAAAAAGAAATATGAGTTAATATATGCTCTAAAGTTGAAAATATCATAATTTTTTTTTAAGGAGTCCCATAATTATAAAAAGGAAATCGGAAATTGAATTCATTATAGGATCTATTTACTTTTTTTAGGAGATGACATGCCGCCACTCGGACTCGAACCGAGATGCTCTAGCACTGCTTCCTAAGAGCAGCGTGTCTACCAATTTCACCATAGCGGCTTGTCTTGAATTCATAATACCCTATGAATAAGCAATCGTCTAGATTTAAGAATTAAATTGTTGCAATATTTTTTAGGAAAGATTCAAATTGATGAATAAAAATTCGTTCAAATAGGTATTTGAAGGTTCATTATTTGAATTTAGGCTCTTAGTTTTAGTGTGTATTTTAGACTCTCCTCGACTTGAACTCTTGGAAAACTAGATAGTCCAACTATGAATTAAGGGATAGAACCCCCCCCAAAAAAAAAACATTTTTGTTTTGTTTTAATGAACTGTTTTTGATTTATTTGATTTCAAACATCGAAACCAAAAAATCCATTTTATCAATGAACAAAAAAATTTTGGATCAGTAAAAATTGACACATATTTATCCAAAAAAATTTGTTAAGTGTTTTTGAGTGGATTGATGGCAATAAATATATGGGAATCTATATAGGAATTCATAGAAAATCCAAAAAGAAGAAAGTTGCACAAAAAGGTTTAGAATTTTAATCAATTAGTTTCAATGATTTTGATTTTTTACTCGCCTTTCTATAGAGAAAACGTGGATCTAGAGAAAAAAGAAAACCTTATATTCTTATATTATTGCTTATATTATTGTAAGAAACAGGCTGATGGGGAAAATAATACTCCCCACCTTGGAAATGAGAAAATATACTAAAAAGACAATTACGTATCTTATGTTTTTTTGTCAAAAAAAAAAAGGATTCTTTTTTTTTTTTTTTTAATTCAGTACGGTAAAGAGAAAAATCCTTATTCTAATTCTAAGAGCGAAACGAATTCCATTTCCTATTGATTAACTCAACAGGGAATGGAAGGCGGGAATTTTATTTTCGAAACGAAATGAGTCAATTTTTGAGTCAAACCGATTCAGATTATTGTAACATGTTATGTTTTATTACTTATTTTATTTGTTTGTTGCACAAAAAAACTTTTGGAATTCCCGGTAGAAATAGATTTCCCTAAGGAAAACGCTTTTAACGCTGCCCAATACCCCTTCTTTTTCCAAAAATTTTTACGAATACGCTTTTTTGATGCAGAAGTACGTTTTTTTGGAACTGCCATTTAAATAAAAATTAAGAGATTACTCATTGGTATAGCTGGATGTGAAAGACATCTATTGTTCAAAAGAAATTTGCGCTTTGCCAATTCATTATGTATTTCTTTTCTAGATAATATTTTTGATTCTAAAATCAAAAAGAATACATAAGATGCGTGAAAGATATGGGAAAATAGCATAAACTATTTTTATTACTAAAAAAAAAAAGAATATTCTTTTTTTTTTAGTAACTTGTCAAATTCGCGAAAAATATGCCTAATTTAACTTGAATTTGAAAGTTCGAAGGAAACTAGTAATTAATCTGCTTTTTTCATATGATTTGACCAATTGTAACTTCTTGATTTGAATATTTGAAGTATTTAGCAGAAACTTCTAAAGAATAAGTATAAAAAGAAATAAAAATTCAAAAATTCTATTTCTATTTAAGTTATTAAGTTAGTGCATATCTTTATTTTTTTATTGACTCCTTTCAAAAAGAGGTAAGATCCGGTGAATCGGAAACAATTAATATTAATTAAGAATTAAAAAACTTTTTTTATGGAACAGACATATCAATATGCGTGGATCATACCTTTCCTTCCACTTCCAGTTCCTATGTTAATAGGAGTGGGACTTCTTCTTTTTCCGACAGCAACAAAAAATCTCCGTCGTATGTGGGCTTTTTCGAGTATTTTATTGTTAAGTATAGTCATGATTTTTTCAACTAATCTGTCTATTCAGCAAATAAAAAGTAGTTCTATCTATCAATATGTATGGTCTTGGACTCTCGATAATGATTTTTCTTTAGAATTCGGCTACTTGATCGATCCACTTACTTCTATTATGTTAATGTTAATCACTACTGTTGGAATTATGGTTCTTATTTATAGTGATAATTATATGGCTCACGATCAAGGATACTTGAGATTTTTTGCTTATATGAGTTTTTTCAGTACTTCGATGTTGGGATTAGTTACTAGTTCTAATTTGATACAAATTTATATTTTTTGGGAATTGGTTGGA